ATCAAAAACAAATATTTGTGAACAATGTGGATATCATTTGAAAATGAGTAGTTCAGATAGAATCGAACTTTCGATCGATCCCGGTACTTGGCATCCTATGGATGAAGACATGGTCTCTCTGGATCCCATTGGATTTCATTCGGAGGAGGAGCCTTATAAAGATCGTATTGATTCTTATCAAAGAAAGACAGGGTTAACTGAGGCTGTTCAAACAGGCATAGGTCAACTAAATGGTATTCCCGTAGCAATTGGGGTTATGGATTTTCAGTTTATGGGGGGTAGTATGGGATCCGTAGTCGGGGAGAAAATCACCCGTTTGATTGAGTACGCTACCAATAAATTTCTACCTCTTATTATAGTGTGCGCTTCCGGGGGGGCACGCATGCAAGAAGGAAGTTTGAGCTTGATGCAAATGGCTAAAATATCGTCTGCTTTATATGATTATCAATCAAATAAAAAGTTATTTTATGTATCAATCCTTACATCTCCTACTACTGGTGGGGTAACAGCTAGCTTTGGTATGTTGGGAGATATCATTATTGCTGAACCCAATTCCTATATTGCATTTGCGGGTAAAAGAGTAATTGAACAAACATTGAATAAAACAGTACCTGAAGGTTCACAAGCGGCTGAATATTTATTCCAGAAGGGCTTATTTGACCTAATCGTACCACGTAATCCTTTAAAAAGCGTTCTGAGTGAGTTATTTAAGCTCCACGCTTTCTTTCCTTTGAATTAAAATTCAATCAAGTAGAGCACACAAAATTCAATTAGTTTATTTGTAGCAAACAAGTAGTTAGTTTATCAGAATCAAAGTAAATAAGAATGGAGTTTTCTTTGATGACCTAAAATCTAATTGTAGAAAGAATAAAAAGTTGCGGATAACTCTTTTTTTTACCTAGAATCCCGATTACTAATTAAGAAGTCTCTATCAACAAGATAAAAGAGTGAATTCTTCCTTTCGTGAAATTAGGCAAATAAAATAAAATGAATTTCGTCTTATGTCTTATGTATATAATCAAATAGAGAAAAGATAGATATATAGTTTTTTATCTTTCTCTATCTCCCGAAAATCCCATTTTCACTAAAAATTCCTGTTGGGTCGCATTCTAACGAATCTTTCGATAATCTGTAAGAAACTCTTTCTTTATTAAAAATTCGAAGACAAGAACAAAAGACAAAGAAATGAAGAAAAATAATAAAGTGAATTATCATACATATCTTTCATGTAGAAAGATGAATAAGTCCATTTATTTAGTTCTATATTCCTTGGACTTATTCTATATACTCATTTAGATATATAGAAACTTATTTCTATACTAAGAATTTGAAATTTAATTAATAATAATTACAATTCTTAATTATAATTATTATAAGATATTTTTTTATAAAAAATAAATAATAGCAGGTACAAATAGTAAATCGAGGTACCCCATTTTATGACAACTTTCAATTTCCCCTCTATTTTTGTGCCTTTAGTAGGCCTAGTATTTCCGGCAATTGCAATGGCTTCTTTATCTCTTCATGTTCAAAAAAACAAGATTGTTTAGATCTGATGGGACCCAATCTCATCCGTTTTTTTTTTTCAAAACTTAGACTTGTAGCATAACACATATATCTATTTCGAAAAATATGGTCTAACGTGTAATTTCCGCCGAACATAAAGAAAAAAGCTCTTATGCCTGCAGAAAAGGATCTATGGGTAAATGAATTCTAGCTAGTTTCAAATAGATCAGGATTGCTGGATGGCTAAAATGTAAAGTCGGTGGATCTATAGGTATATCAATATGTATAGTGGGCTCATATGAAGGGTATGTTATTATTTTAGATCTAACCAATTTGATGAATTACTCCTAAAGGTTCACATCAAACTAGTGCTAGTTTAAATCAAACTAGTGCTAGTTGATGAGAGTTACTTTGGAAACAAAAAAAGTAAAGTCAAATTCATTTGGGGTATTCTCTCAATTCCAATAAAATGCAATCAGATCAAGTATGAGTTGGCGATCAGAAGATATATGGATAGAACTTATAACGGGGTCTCGAAAACTAAGTAATTTCTGCTGGGCCCTTATCCTTTTTTTAGGTTCATTAGGATTCTTATTGGTTGGAACTTCCAGTTATCTTGGTAGAAATTTGATATCTTTTTTTCCGTCTCAGCAAATCATTTTTTTTCCACAAGGGATCGTGATGTCTTTCTACGGGATCGCGGGTCTCTTTATTAGTTCCTATTTGTGGTGCACAATTTCCTGGAATGTAGGTAGTGGTTATGATCGATTCGATAGAAAGGAAGGGATAGTGTGTATTTTTCGTTGGGGATTTCCTGGAAAAAATCGTCGCATATTCCTCCGATTCCTTATAAAAGATATTCAGTCCGTTAGAATAGAAGTTAAAGAGGGTATTTATGCTCGTCGTGTCCTTTATATGGATATCAGAGGCCAGGGGGCCATTCCCTTGACCCGTACTGATGAGAATTTGACTCCACGAGAAATTGAACAAAAAG